ATGTTTTTAAAGTCTTTTAATTATTTAAGGGTAAAAAAGAGTTATTTTTGTTCATTGTATGAGGTTTTTATGAGGTTTTTACCTGCAGTTTTATCTGTTTCGGTTCTTTCCCTGTTGGTTTTTTTAGTAGCATTTTGAAAACAACTATTGGGTTTTTTTTATGTTAAGTTTTCTTTTTTTTTTATTGTTGTATTAGTATTAGTTTGGTTTTTTGATTTGTTAGGTGAAAGACAGGTTGGAAGTTTTTCTAATAAGATAAGGCAAGGTCTTCGTATGTCGGTTGTTTTATTTATTTTTTCTGAGGTTTTTTTATTTTTTAGTTTTTTTTGGGCTTTTTTCCACTTTAGAAACTCTTCTGGTTATGTTTCTTTGGGTTTCCCCGCTAATGTTGTTGATGCAGGGGGTATTCCGTTTTTAGGTTCGTTTATTTTATTATATTCTGCTCTTTCTTTTTCTTTAGCTCAGTGAGGTCTTTTTTCTCAAAAATACAGTTTTTTTGTTATTGGTTTAGTTCTTACTATTATTTTTGGTTTTTTGTTTATACTGGTGCAAGTGGTTGAGTATAGAAGTAGTTTTATGTCTGTAAATTTTTCTACTCCTGGGGCTGTTTTTTATGTTACTACCTGCCTTCACGGCAGGCATGTGTTTTTGGGAACCCTGGGTATAATTTACTTTTTGGTTCGGGGTTTCTTTAACTTTTTTTTTTCTAGACAGTCCCATGTTGGTTTTGAGGCAGCTCTTTGGTATTGGCATTTTGTCGATGTTGTTTGATTATTTTTGTTTATTTTTGTTTATTTGTTATGTCCCATTTAATTTATACAGGTGTTATTTGCATTTAAAATTTTGATTTTTAAGGTTAATTTTTATTATTAGTATAAATTTTTTTTATTTAAATAATTAGACTGGTTAAGATTTAAATTACTACTTTTTGTATTACGGTTTGATGAGTTTTTTTACGTTTGTAATTTTTTAAACGATTTAATAATTTAAGATCTAGAAAAAAATAATAAAATTTAACAAAAATTATAATTGAATTTTTTTCTATGAGATATTTGTGTCGGGTTTTAATTTTTTTTGTTAGTTTTCCACCGATTTTAAGAATTAGTGGTTTCAGATTAAGTACTTTGTTTTATTTTAAAATTTTTTTAAATACTCCATCTTTCATATAAAGAGTTTCAATGTAATAATCTAATGTTCTTTTATTTTAATTTATTTAAAGTTGATTTTTTTTTTTAATATATTAAAATTAGTAAAAATTATATATTCTTGTATTCAGAAGTTTTCTCCACTGTTTATTAAAAACATTGTTTTTTTTATAAAAAATATTGTCCCTGCTCACTGGTTTAACTAAATAGCTGCAGTATTTTGACTGTACAAAGGTAGCATAATTATTTGTCCTTTAATTGTGGAATTGTTTGAATGGGTTTAGGAAGAAGGTTGTTTTAAAATTATATTTTTTTAATTTTATTTAGAAATAAAAATTTTTTCTAAATATTACTTTAAGACGAAAAGACCCTAATGGAGTTTTTAATTTTTATTTTTTGATGGGGCGTTAATTTATTTTTCATAAGTTTTGACACTTGGAAAATTTCCCTAGGGTTAACAGGAAAATAAAATTTTAGAGACCATATCGAAAATTTTGTTTTTTACCTCGATGTTGAATTAAATTTAGAAAAAGGTGCAGTAGTTTTTGTTCTTAGCCTGTTCGGCTATTAAAAGTTTACATGATTTGAGTTTAAACCGGTGTAAACCAGGTTGGTTTTTATCTAAAATGTTGATTAAGCAGTACGTAAGGATTTTTAATTGTTTTAGGGTTTCTTTACAAATTGTTGGGTTTTAGTTTTGTAGTCTAATAATTGAAGTGGTGTTTAAAATACTTCTAAAGAAAAAAAAAGATTGTTATTTAATTCTGGGTTTTTAGTTTTTGTTTTTTTGTTTTTTCATTTTTTTATTTATTATTTTTTTAAAATTCGTTTGTTAAATTTTTTTGTTAGTGTTGAAATAGCATACATAGTTATTTTTTTGTTGTTTCAGTTAAATTGAACGGGTGACTTCCTATACCTTTTTATTTTTTTAGGTGTTGTTGTTTGTGAAGGTGCTATTGCTCTTTCTGTTTTAATTTTTGTTGTTCGTTTTTTTGATAAGAAAAATGTGAAGTCTGGTTTTTTTTTTGGTTTTTAGGGTTTTTTTTTTCGACAGGTGTTCTTTTTTGTTTGTTATTAGTGCTTTTAGGGTTTATTTTCTAGCTAGTAATAAATATTTTTATTTTTTATTTTTTTCTTTAAAGACTGCTAATAAATTCCATGATATTTTTTTTTCTTTTTTCTTTTTATTTTCTCTTTTCATATTACTATTTGTTTATTTTTTTTGCTTAAAAGAGAATACTGTTGTGTTTAATGTTTTTTTTGTTTATATGCTGGTTGTTTTTTTTTTTTTCTACTCTTCTTGTAATATGATACGCCTATATATATTTTTTGAATCTAGGTTTGTTGTCATTCTTTTATTTATATTGTTTTGGGGGTCAAACCCCGAGCGTATTTTAGCATCTAATTATTTTTTAGTTTATACTTTACTAGGTTCTGTTCCTCTTTTATTTTGTATTATGATGTTTTTTTCAGATTTCTTTTATAGAAGATCTTTTTTTTCATACCAACACCCCGCTAAAAATTTTTTGGTGGTTGGGTTTCATCTGTTTGAGCGTGCTACACAGTGACACATATTTTTTTTCTGAGTTTTGGCTTTTTTAATCAAGTTACCGGTTTTTGGTTTCCACTTGTGGCTGCCGAAGGCTCATGTTGAAGCTCCTGTTTTTGGCTCTATGATTTTGGCAGGCATACTTTTAAAGTTAGGTGTGTTTGGTCTTATTCGTTTTTTCCAAACTTTTTTTAGTTTTAGGTATTTGGGTAATAATATTTTGGTTAGTATTTGGGTTTGTTTTTTTTTGCTTGGTGTTGTTGTTCTTAATTTAGTTTGTAGCCGCCAGTATGATTTAAAGTCTTTTGTTGCTTATTCTTCAGTAGTACATATGAGTCTTATTTCTATTTCTATTTGGTTTGGGGGGTATTTGTCTTTTTTTGGTTCAAGTTTAATTAGTTTTTCTCATGCTTTTTGTTCTTCTGCGTTATTTTTAGGTGTAAAATGTTTTTATGAAATTTCAGGGTCTCGTAATATTTGGCTAAACCGTGGGTTTTATTGGGTGACACCGCTATTATGTTTTTTTTGGTTTCTACTTTGTATTGGTAATTGTTCAGCTCCTTTTAGGTTAAATCTTATTTCTGAGATTATTTTGATGGGGGTTTCTGTTAATAACATGCCATTTTCTTGAGTTTTTTTTGTTTTTAATGTTTTTTTTTCTGGTTTTTTTTGTATTTTTTTATATTGTTTGGTTTCTTTTGGGAAGAAGGTTTTAAAATCTAAATTTTGGATTAGTAGTTCAAGTCTTTATTATTTTAGTTTAAAACTATTACTCCATTCTGCTATTTTGTATTTATTCTTTGTTTTTTTTCCTTCAATTATTTAGTAAAATATGAGGACTGCGATTTGTAGGTTACTCCGATATAGTAAATCTTAAAAGATTTTTCTTTTCCATATTAATGTTTTTCTCTTTTTAAGTTAAAATTTTTTTAAACTTCTTCATTTGCGTTGAAAATATTTTTTTAGAAAAAAAAAGGGTTTAAAAAGTTTTTAGAGGCTTAAGTTAAAAAAAAAACTATAAATTTTCAAAATTTATTATAGCTTGTTTTAGGTTAGTTTCTGAGAATTTAAGGTTTTAGTTTTTTTTTAAACACTAAAACCCTAATTTCTTATTTTTTTAATTGGCTTATCTGTTTTTTTTGCTTTATTTTTTATTGTGGTTCGTTGTGCTTTCCCACGCTACCGTTATGATTTATTTATGGGGTTGGTTTGAGAATTTATTTTAATATTTATTTTCTTAAATATTTTTATTTTGTTTTGTTAAAAAAAAAAACTTAGTTTATAATAAAATAATTGTTTGTCTTTCAATAGATGTGGGGTTTTTATTCCACAGTTTTTATAAAATTAACCCACCTCAACAATTAATGTTTTTCATGTGTCAGATAAATGTTTAGAATTTAAGATTCTAATATAAATTTTTTTTTAATTTCTTGAAAAATTTAGAAGGGGGTGTTGGGGTTTCTAGAAATATTTTAATAAAAATGTGGGTTTTGGGGATCTTCGATTCTCTTTGTCTTGTGGAGGTTTTTAGTAAAGATTTTTGTATAAGCTTCTAACTTATAGTTCGGTAAAAGTTTTTTCATTACCATCTTTATAAAATTCTATTAGATTTGTTTTCTATGTTTGATTATAACTCGTGTGTTTTATTTTTTTCTAGTTTGTTTGTTTCATGGTTTGTTGTTTTCTTTTTGGTTTTATTTTTACTTTCTAGTTTATTTTATTTCCAACCTTTAAATTTTTTTATTAAATTTTGCAGTAAGGTTTTTAGAAACTACCCACTACAAAAAGGTTTATTTTTTTTTATTTTTGTTTCTTTTTTCCTGTTACTAGTTAGTAATATTTTTGGTCTAATCCCCTTTTCTTTCAGGGTTACTAGGCACATTCTGTTTAACATTCTAGTGGGGGTTTTTTTTTGGGGTCTGATACTGGCTTATTCTTTGGTTGTAGATTTTAACAACCTAGTTGGTCATTTTACTCCGATGGGTTCCCCATTTGCTTTGGTTAACTTTTTGAATTATATTGAAGTTATAAGTGTTTTTATTCGACCTGTTACTCTTGCTTTACGTTTAACTGTTAAAATTGCTGCAGGCCATGTTTTTTTGTCTCTTATAAGGGTTGGTGTGTTTTTTATGTCAAGCTCTTTAGTTTTTATTTTTTTAATATTTTATTATTTATTTGAACTAGCTGTTGGTTTTTTGCAAGCAATTGTTTTTAGTATGCTTGTTGACCAGTATGTAAATTAAAATTTTATTTGGTTATAACTATCCTGTTTTTTATTTTTTTAGGCTTAATTTTTTTTTTATTAAAAAATTTAAAAACTTTTTTTTTAGGTTTTATTTTTTTTTGTCTAGCCTTAAATGTTTTTTTTGTTATGCTATTAAAAAAAAACTTTTGGTTTAGAATTGTTTTTTTCCTTCTTTATATTGGTGGTTTATTGGTTCTTTTTTTATATTTCTTAGGTCTTAACTCTAACCCTTCCTTGTTTTTGAATAACACTACCACATTATTTTGAGTTTTTGAGTTTTTTTTAGGTTTTAGGTTTTTTTTTTTTGGTCTTTATTTAAAATTCTCTTTCTTTTTCTGGGAGTCTTCTTTTTCTATTAAATTTTTTAGTGGTTTGGGGGAGTCAAAATTTTTGGTGTTTTTGGGTGTTTATATACTTTTTATTCTATTTATTATAAAAATTTTACTATCTAGAACTAAAGGTGCTTTACGCCCTTTAAAGTTTTAAAAAAGTTTTATATTAAATTAAAAAGGTAATAAACTAAAAAGCTTTTTTTTAAATTAAAGTTGTTGGGGGTTTTTGTTGGCTTTCTTTATTTTATAAACTTATTTTTTTCTTTTTTTTATTTTTTTTTGTCTATTGTTTTAAGGTTTTTTGGTTTTTTTTTTAGTTCTTTTGAAATATCTCCTATATTTAAACTAAAATTTTTTAAGATTTGGTTGTTTTTTGATTTTTTTAGGATTTCTTTTCTTCAGATTTTGTTTTTAATTGTTTCCAGTGTTTTTTTTTTTGTTTATTATTATATAAAAAAAGATAAAAATTTTAGCGTTGTTCTTAAACTTTTTGTAGTTTCTATGGTTTTTTTGGTTGTTTTTCCAGATTTTTTTAGTTTTATAGTTGGTTGGGATGGTTTGGGTTTTACCAGGTTTATTTTGGTTATCTGGTATAGAAGAAACAGGTCTTTTTTTTCTGGTATGAAGACTTTTTTAGTGAATCGTTTTGGGGATGCTTTGTTTTTACTTGGTATTTGTTTGTTATTTAAACAAGGTTCTTTGAAATTTCTTACTATAGATTACTTGTTTGTTGTTAGGTTTGTTTTTATTTTTGCTAGGTTTACTAAGAGTGCTATTTTTCCTTTTAGTAGTTGGCTACCTTTGGCTATGGCAGCTCCCACACCAGTATCTTCTTTAGTTCACTCTTCTACACTTGTAACTGCCGGGTTGTTTGTTTTGTTTCGTTTAAAATACTTAGTTGAAGGGTTTGGGTGGTTTTTATCTTTATTAGCTTTTATAACTATGTTTTATGCTGGTATTTGCGGGTTTTTTGAATTTGATTCAAAGAAGGTTGTGGCCTATTCTACTTTGAGGCAACTTGGGTTTATGCTTTTAATTTTTAGCTCTGGTTTTTATAATTTATTTTTTTTTTATTTGCTAACCCATGCTGTTTTTAAGGCTCTTATGTTTATATCTGTTGGTTGTTATATGCTAAATGTTTTTCACAACCAAGATTTACGTTCTTTGGGTTCTGTGGTTGTAACACCAATTGTTAAGATAAACTTAATTGTTTCTGTTTTAACCCTTTCTGGTTTTCCTGTGTTATCGGGCTATATATTAAAGGATTCTTTTGTTTTTTCTCTTAACAAAATACCAATAAAAATTTTTTATGATGTTTTATTATTTGGTTCCATAGTAGTAACTATTATTTATTCTTTTCGTTTAGTAAATGTCCTGTTGCTATCTTTTTTAAATAACAATTCGGTTGTTAGATGCCCTATTAAATTTTCAGTCTTTCTTTTTTTACCTCTGTATTTGGGCTGTTTTTTTGTTTCTTTAGTTTTAACCAACCATTTAAATTATTTTATTAATTTATCATTTAATATGGCGTTTAATATTTTGGTGTTGATATTTTTTGGTATTTTTTTTTCTACAAAAAAATTTTCTAATTTTTATTTTTCAGAGTTGTTCTTTTTAGGTTTTTTTAAAAGATTTTTTAACCGTTTGTTTAATCTTGGGTGGTTTTTTTATTTATATTTTGATCAAGTATTGTTTTTTCCTAGTTTTATTGGGGGTTTAAACAATTCTTTTTCTTTTGTTTTTATGGGTTTAAACTGGTTCAGGTACATTTGTTTTTTTTTGGTTGTTTTTTTCTTATTTTTATTAGTTTAAACAAACTAAAAAAAAAAGAGGTTCGTTTTATTTTGGGTTGTGTGTTTTAATAAAACATAGTTTATATTTTAATATTTGGCTGTTAACCAAAAGAAGTTTTTTCTTTAAAACTGTTTTAAATAACTATAGTTAATGCTTTTTTACAACTACCGTCTCCTAAGAATATTTCTTATTTTTGAAGGTTTGGGAGTTTATTGGGTTTATTTTTAGCTGTTCAAATTGTTTCTGGTTTGTTACTAACTTTGTTTTTTTCTGTTAGGGATCCTTTTTCGACTGTTGATTTTATTATGCGGGATTTATCAAATGGGTGGTTTTTTCGTTTTATTCACTGTAAAGGTGCAACATTTTTTTTTGTTTTTTTATATTTACACATGTTCCGCGGTATTTATTATTTTTCTTTTATTCGTAGAAACTTAGTTTGGCTGGTTGGGTGTGTAATTTTTGTTCTTTCAATGGCTGTTGCTTTTTTAGGTTATGTTCTTCCTTGGGGTAAAATGTCATACTGGGGTGCAACAGTTATTACTAATTTATTTTCTGCTCTTCCATATGTAGGTGGTGAGATTGTTTTATGGTTGTGGGGTGGTTATTCAGTTAGTTTGGTTACTATAAATCGTTTTTTTAGATTGCATTTTCTGCTTCCTTTTGTAATTTTATTTTTTGTACTAGTTCATGTAATTTTATTACACGACAAGGGGTCTAATAACCCACTGGGTGTTAGTTCTTCTGGGGATAAGGTTTTTTTTCATAAATGGTTTAGGTTTAAGGATTTTTTTGGTTTTTTTATTTTTTTTATTGTTGGTCTTATTTTGGTTTGTTATTTTCCTTATTTATTTATGGATGAGGCTAACTTTTTACTTGCTAAACCTCTTTCAACCCCGGTACACATACAACCCGAGTGGTATTTTTTACCTGCATATGCTATTTTACGCTCAATTCCAAAAAAGCTAGGTGGTGTTATTGCTTTGGTTTTTTTTGTTTTAGTTTATTTTTTATTACCTCTTATTAGGTTTTCACATTTATTTGTTGGCTTTCAATATAAATATTTTCACCAGGTGGTTTTTTTAGTTTGGGTTGTTAAATTTTTTATTTTAATGTGAATTGGGGCAAAGCCAGTAGAACCACCATATGTTACAATTGGTCAGATATCTTCTTTCTTTTTTTTTTTATATTTTTATATTGTTTATTTAAACTACCACTATAATTTAAAGAGTTATTAAACCACCCTTGGTTTTTGTTTTTATTTATTTTAAAAACAGTTTATTTTTATAAGGGGTGGTTGTGTTATTAAAAGGTGTTAGTTCTGTTATGGGTTATATAGATAGTTTTCATGACCATGGTATGTTTGTTGTTGTTTTAATTGCTTTTCTTGTTTTAGTTTTAATTGTTGCTTATTTTTTTATAAGTTATTTTTATTTAGATTATATTGAGGATAGGGGGGTAGAGGTTGTTTGAACAGTTCTTCCTGGTATTATTCTTTTAAGATTGGCTATTCCCAGTTTACGCTTATTGTATTTAACTGATTTTCCCAGGATTGAAAATCCAGTTTTTACTCTTAAGTGTACAGGTTACCAGTGGTATTGGGGTTATGGGGTTATTTCTTCTGATAGAACTTTAGAGTATGATTCTTATATGTCTAATGTTAGTTCTTTGGTTAATTTGGGGGTTGATAAATCTATTAACCTTCCTTTTGATGGTTCTCTGGTTCGTTTATTAGTTGGTTCTAAAGATGTGATACACAGTTTTGCTATCCCCCAGTTAGGGGTAAAGTTAGATGGGGTTCCAGGCCGTTTAAAACAATCTTTTTTTTCTTTAAATAATTATGGTTCTTTTTATGGACAATGTTCTGAGATTTGTGGGGCTAATCATTCTTTTATGCCTATCAATTTAAATATTGCTTAATCTTTTTTTTGGTTTTTTGATTGTTTTTTTTTTTATTCTTACTGTTTGGGTTTATTGGGTTAATAATTTTAAAAAATACCGAGAGTCTTTAAGTTCTTTTGAGTGTGGTTTTGATTCTAAGGATAAGGCTCGGCTACCGTTTTCATTGCGTTTTTTTTCTATTTTAATTATTTTTGTTGTTTTTGATCTTGAGATTTGCTTACTTTTACAACTACCTTATGATAGTAGTTTTTTTTATTTTAAAAAAATGTTACCGTATGCTTTGTTCTTTTTAATATTGGTGCTTGGTGTTTTAGAGGAGCTTCGGCGAGGGTTACTCAAATGGTTTCACTAGTTTATTTTTTTTCTTTAGTCTCTCTGTTTATGTGTATAAGATCTCATAAATTTTTGTGGCTGTGTTTATCTTTGGAATTAAAACTATATTGTGTGTTAGTATTAATATTGTTTTGAAAAGATAACCACGCAAACCCACAAATAATAAGCTATTTTGTTGTTAAAATATTAAGTTCTCTTTTTCTATACCTATCTATTATTAGTCAAATATATATTCTTTTTGTTCTAGGCTTGTTTTTAAAGATGGGGTTTTTCCCATTCCCTTGGTGGTTAATCAGTGTTTTAAGTAAATTGAAGTGGTATGGTTTTTTTTTGATAAAAGTGGTTCAAAAGGTTGTTCCAATATTTATTTGCATTCATTCTGGGGGTTTGCATAAAGTTTTTTTTTTTTTGGTTTTTTTTTTGTCTTATTTTATTTCTTTAATTGAAATGAATAAAAGCAGAAACCGCTTTATTGTTTTTTTGGGTTGGTCCTCTGTTTCTGTAGTAAGATTGGTTTTATTTTTGGGGGTTTTTGTTTCTTTTATAACAGCTCTTGTTTATTTTATTATTTACTCTTTTTTATTATTTATGGTTAGTGTTGAAAACAACAACATATTTAAACTGTTGTTGTTATTCTCTTTGGGGGGTTTCCCCCCATTTCTAGGTTTTAGTTTAAAGTCAGTTTTTTTTTTAAGTCTGTCTAGGGTTAATGCTTTATTGCTCAATAGTTGTATTTTCTTTGTTTTTTTTATTTTTATTGGTTAGGTCTTTTTATTATTGCTGAATACTGGTCAATTTCAAATATATTGTTAAAACAAACCCCTCTTGGTGAAATATGGGTTTATTTTTTTATTGAAGATTCTTAGTTTTATTCTCGTGGTGACTCTAGGGAAAGAAACTCCTTTTATATAGAGAAGTGTTTATTTTTTTTCATTCTTTATTTAAGCCTGGTAATTTCTAATTTTTAGTGCCTAAATTTATACAAATTTTTTTTATTAAAATTCTTTACTATTGAAAGGGTTGGTAAAAGGGTCAAAAACTGACTAAAAAAATTCTAAGTAAAAGGCCTGGTAAATGTTATAGGGTTTAACTTTTTATTTACTATTTTGTTTATCCAAACCTTTTAGTGGGTTTGGGGTTTACTATTTTTAGTTTTATTGTTGGGTTAAGATTTGTACTATTGTATAATATTTAATAAAACTTGTGTGTACCCACACCCAGTTTGTTGAAATATGGGTTTGTTTTTATGAAGGTTCTTAGTTTTATTCTTGCGGTAGTATTATAGGGAAAAAAAAACCCTTTATATAGAGAAGTGTTTATTTTTAATATAAAACAAAATCAAAACTTTGCTGTTAATATTAACAAATTAAAACAAAAAACCCACATACAAGGTGGATAAAAAACCCCCAAGATAAGTAAAAAAACAATGTGTGTTGTGGGGCCCCAACAAGCAAACTATTTGTTTAAAACGGGTCTATTTTTATTGAGATTTTAAAGTTTATTTTAGTATTAAATTTTATAAAACAAGTTGTTATTTTAATTTGTTATATTTATAGATTTTAGATTTTGATAGCTTAAAATATTAAAAAAAAAGTAAAGTTTTGAAGAAACTTAGATGGGTTTTCCTCAAAATATTAGACTATAATTTACCAGGCATTTATTAAGAAAAACAGCTCTACAGTTAACCCCCCTTGTAGGCTAAAAAACACTCCCAAAAACCCTAATTTTTGCCGGGTAAAATGGAGGGTTTTTAAAAAAACTACGATATTTGGGAAAAAACACACACTATGGTCTATTAGCTTATAAAAAGTCTTGAATTCTTACTTCATTGGAAAAGAAAAACTAATTTCTTATAGATCATTTTTGAGTGGTTCAACTTTCTAAAATTAGTGTATTTAACTTGTTTTTTTTGTTTAATATTATCGTTTTATTTTTTATGATTTGTTTGTTTTTTAGGGTGTTTGTTTTATTATATTTATTATGTTAAATTTCCAATTTAAAGACTCTTTTTTAAAGAAAACAAAAAAGTAAATTTAAGTTATAAGAAACTGTAAGATTCATGGTCTTAATAAACTCTCATTGGTAATTTATATAAAATTTGATTTTGGTTTTATAAAAACCGAAGCTTTTGTATAAAACATTAAACAATTAAATAAAAAAGTTTTAGCAGGTTTTTTAACAAAACTAAACCTTCATGTAGATGTGCGTTTTTGTTTAATTTAATAAAGAACAAGTATAAAAGTTTGTCAGGTAGAAAAAAAAGTGCCAGCATCTGCGGTTATACTTGTTAATGTCCTAATTGTGTTTTTATTTAAGAAGAAAAACCATATAAATTATAATTTCTCAATATTGTTGTTTTTATATACAATTGGGGTTAAATTTATTATTTTAGTACCGTTAAAATTTATAATAGGGGAAAGCTTACAAATTAAACCTGAATTTGGTACTCAGCTATAAATAAATGCTTATATTTTAATTATTTTTCTTTAAAAAATAAAAAGATTTGGCAGTAAGTAAAAATTTCTGGGGAGTGTGTGGTTTTAAGGAAGTTACACCTAATAATTAAAACTGGCAATTTATTAGTGTACGGTTGTCTAAACTAAGGATTTGTCTTAAGATAAAAACTCCTAAATACAAATCGTTGTGCTGTTTTTCTGGTTATTACTCATTCACTACTTTAAAGACAGATTTCATTTAACTCAAATTTAGTTTTTTTGTTTTAGGACTCGAAAGTAAAAATTTTCTAGTTTGAAATTTTGAAATTAAAATTTTTTATGTACACACCGCCCGTCAATTTTTTTTGAAAAATAAGTCGTAACATGGTAAGTCTAACTGAAGTTGGACTTTGTTATTTTAAATAACATTTTTTATTTTGAAAATAAAAAAGAGAAGTTAGAAGACTTCTAAATAACTGGCAATTTTCGTGGAATGGCCCAAAAGGTTTAAAAATTTTAAGAATGGCAGAAGAAATAAATGCGTTAGATTTAGGGTCTTATAATGAAATTATAAATTTTTTCTTTTTTGAATATTTTAATAAAAATACTAAATTGTAAATTTAAAGATAAACTTGTTGTTTTTCAGAAAATCTTTTAAGATATATAGTATAAACAAATATTTTTAATTTACGTTTAAAAGATAGACTTTAAAGTTTTTTATCTTTGTATGTTGTTTTTTGTTAAATATATATTTTTAGTTGTGAGTGTTTTACTATCTGTTGTTTTTATTACTATGCTGGAGCGAAAGATTATGAGATATATTCAGATACGTAAGGGCCCAAATAAGGTTGGTTTTTTAGGTCTTCTAACTCCTTTGGCAGATGCTATTAAGTTGTTGGTAAAGTATTCTTTCCAACCAGGTAAAACAAACATATTTGTTTTTTGAACCTCTTCTTTATTTAGTGTTATACTTCTATTTACGGTTTGGTTTTTTTTTCCTGTTGGGGATTCAAAAAATAAATTTTACTTTGGACTATTGGTTTTTTTTTGTGTTTCTTCTTTAAATGTCTACTCTAAATTAGGTTCTGGTTGGGGTAGTAATTCAAAGTATTCTTTACTTGGTTCTTTGCGTGGTGCAGCTCAAGTTATTTCTTATGAGGTTGGTTTTATTTTTTTAGTATTTTTTTTGGTTGTTTGGGTTGGTAATTATAATTTGTTTTTTTTTAAAATGTTTGGTTTTTTTTTCTGGGTTGTTTTTTCGTTTTTATTTTTTATTTGGTTTATGTTTTGCGTTGCTGAGACTAACCGTGCACCTTTTGATTTTTCAGAGGGGGAGAGTGAGCTAGTTTCTGGTTTTAACACGGAGTATGGTGCTTTGGGTTTTGCTTTTTTGTTTCTGGGGGAGTATGGGAATATTATTTTTATTAGGTTTCTAACAATTTTGCTTTGGTTTTAAAATTAAAAAAAAAATTATTTTTTAAAAAAAAAACAATTTGAAACAAAAAAAGGTTTTCAATTTTAGTTATTTTCAGAAGCAGATTAAGTGTTTCAAGAGGTATTGTAAAACGTTGGTTTTGTTCTACTAATCATAAGGATATTGGCACTTTATATTTTATTCTAGGTGTTAGAATGGCACTGGTTGGCACCAATCTAAGGGTTTTAATTCGGATGGAGATTTCCAACCCCGGCTTATTATCGGGTAAATCAGATTTATATAAAAGTCTAATAACCTCTCACGGTTTAATAATGATTTTTTTTTTTGTAATGCCAGTAATGGTTGGTGGGTTTGGTAATTGGTTAATCCCTTTATTTCTTAATACTCCAGATTTACTATTCCCGCGTGTAAACAATTTAAGTTGGTGTTTGTTAATCCCTTCTTCTATTTTAATTATTTTTTCTATGTTTTCTTATTCTGGTGTTGGGGCTGGTTGGACTGTTTATCCACCCCTCACTGGTAATATTGCACATTCTGGTTTTTCTGTTGACTTAGCTATTTTTTCTTTACATTTAGCTGGTATTAGTTCCATTATTGGGGCTATAAACTTTATTTGTACTATTTTAAATATGTCTAAAGTTGAAATTTTTCAACTTCCTTTGTTTATATGGTCTTTGTTGGTTACTGCTTTTTTGTTATTTTTATCACTTCCTGTTCTTGCAGGGGGTTTAACCATGATTCTTTTAGACCGTAACTATAAAACTTCTTATTTTGACCCGTCTGGTGGTGGGGATCCCATTCTGTTTCAACACATTTTTTGATTTTTTGGTCACCCTGAGGTTTATATATTAATTCTTCCAGGTTTTGGTATGGTTTCTCATGTTATTATTAATAGAAGGGGGAAGGATTTTGCTTTTGGTCATCTAGGTATGGTGTATGCTATGGTAAGAATTGGGTTCTTAGGTTTTATTGTTTGAGCCCATCATATGTACACTGTGGGTTTAGATGTTGATACCCGCGCATATTTTACGGGTGCAACTATGATTATAGGGGTTCCCACGGGTATAAAGATATTTAGTTGGTTAGCTTCGGCTTATGGTAGACGTCTTCAATGGAGCACTAAAAATGTTTCTTTTATATGAGCTCTTGGTTTTATTTTTTTGTTTACTGTTGGTGGTTTAACTGGCATTATTCTTTCTAATGCCTCTCTCGATATTGCTTTACACGATACTTACTATGTAGTTGCCCATTTTCATTATGTTCTTAGTCTTGGGGCTGTTTTTTCTATATTTTGTGGGTTTATTTATTGGGCCCCTATGTTTTTTGGATTTGGTCTAAAAAACCAAATGCTTTTAGCTCATTTTGTTATTATGTTTGTGGGAGTTAAAATGACTTTTTTCCCCCAACATTTTTTAGGGTTGCAGGGCATGCCTCGCCGCTATGTTGATTATTCTGATCAGTTTGTTTTTTGAAAATCTATTTCTAGGGTTGGGTCTATTATTTCTGTTGTTGGTGTTGCATATTTTTTTTTTATTCTCTTTGAAGCTGTTTATTCTAACCGAAAGATAGAAAATTCAAGGTCTAACAATTGTAAAAACGATTGGGCTTTTTCTGGGTTTTTTCCCTTTTCACAACATACGCATGGTTCTGTAGTACCCATGTGTGTTTAATTTATATATTATTAAAAAAAAAGTTTTAAGTTTGGTTTCGGCCCAAACATTGGAATTTTTTTTATTCCAACTTTTGGTTTTTTTAAAATTTGTTGTATTTTAAGCATAAAAAATTTTCTTTTTTTAGGGAGCTAAACATTATAATTAGCTAATTTTAATTAAATTGTTTTAAAATCTTTAGTTTATAGAAAAAAAAAATTTTAATTTGTGGAATTAAAGAATAAAATTTAGTTTTAAAGGTTTAAAAAAAACAACCCAAGATTGGTTGGGGGTTTTTAGTTTATAAAAAAAAAAATATTTGGTTGCAATTCAAATGATAATTAAATAAATTTTAATTAAAGCTCTTAT